AAAACTCGATCGGATCCTTCCTGAAACATAACCTAGAATCAGATCCTCATTATCTAAAGGAATCTGGAGTATACCATTGGGAAGCGATTCACTAATTAAACCTCCATGAATCTATTTTTCTTTTTGTTCTTTTATTCCAGGTAAAACTTCCTTGACGTATCAACTACTGTAGGGCAGGAGGAGTTCTATTAGACAACCCATCCTTTTTTTTTTCACAAATGGAAAGTTTCGGATACAATTCGGATATCAGACAGATTACCATATATAACACAAAATTTCTCCGCCGATTCCTTCTAGTCGAGCCTCCCGGTCTGTCATTATACCCCGAGAAGTAGAAAGAATTACAATCCCCATCCCGCCTAAAATTCTAGGAATTTGTTGATAGTTAGAATAGATTCGTAGACCGGGTCGACTGATCCGTCGTAAATTTAAAATAGTTCTATATGGTCCTTTCCTATTCCTTCTATGTCGTAGGGTTAAAACCAAAAAATATTTGTTGCTTTCCCGATGTTTCCTTACGTTATCGATAAAACCTTCTCGTAAAAGTATTTTAACAATGTTTTCAGTGATGTTAGTAGATGCTATTCGAATCGTTCCTTTTCTATTCATGTCAGCATTTCGTATAGAGGTTATTATGTCAGCAATAGTGTCCTTACCCATGGTAAACTAAAATTATTGTTGCTCCCGAATTTTGATATAATCAACATGTTCTTTTTTTTGACTTAGTAAAGGTATATACGTGAAACACAATCTACTAATTAATCTATGTCATTTAAATACTCTAATTTAAATACTATAACTTCTCGTCTTATAATACCTCAGGAGCTAATGAAACTATTTTAGTGAAATTTAACTGTCTCAATTCCCGGGCGATCGCACCAAAAATTCGAGTTCCTTTTGGATTTCCTTCTTGATCAATGACAACTGCAGCGTTGTCATCATATCGTATTATCATACCGTTGTCGCGTTTGAGTTCTTTACAAGTACGTACAATTACAGCTCTGATCACTTCTGATCTTTCTAGAGGTGTATTTGGTACTGCTTCCTTGATCACAGCAACAATAACGTCACCGATATGAGCATATCGGCGATTACTAGCTCCTATGACTCGAATACACATCAATTCTCGGGCCCCGCTGTTATCTGCTACATTCAAATGGGTCTGAGGTTGAATCATTTTTTTAATCTCTTCTTTCAATGCAACAAAGGACGAAGAAAAAAAAGAAATATTGTTTGTCAAAAAAAAAGGAAACCCGCAAGTGTTTTTTTTATTCCCAAGACTTCTTTCCTTTGGTTCTATATTCCTATCCGGAAATAATGAATTGAGTTTTTATAGGCATTTTGGACGCCGCTATTGAAATAGCTTTTCTGGCTATATTTTCGGCTACTCCGCTCATTTCATAAAGTATTCTGCCCGGTTTAACGACAGCTACCCAATACTCGGGAGATCCTTTCCCCGAACCCATACGTGTTTCTGTAGGTCTTACCGTAACTGGTTTGTCTGGAAATATACGTACCCATATTTTTCCACCACGGCGTACATTTCGTGTCATTGCGCGGCGCCCCGCTTCTATTTGTCTAGATGTAATCCAAGCGGGTTCAAGTGCTTGAAGAGCATATCTACCGAAACAAATGCGATTACCTCGATAAGATATTCCTTTCATTCTTCCTCTATGTTGTTTACGAAATCTGGTTCTTTTGGGGTTATAGTTGATGGTTGTTTATCAATTCCATCTCTACTACAGAACTGGACATGAGAGTTTCTTCTCATCCAGCTCCTCGCGAAAAAAATGACTAAAAAAAATATTTTATTCTTAAGATATACAGGTAGTTAATGAATAATAGATTGAATCCTGGGATTCTTTTCTTTGAGATTTTATCTGATCTATTAGAAATTTGTATATCTTGTTTGGATATATATTGGATATATATAAGTAATTAAACATGGATTCTATTTATAGATAATGTCTAATCTTTTTTTTGTTATAATGTTCTAACGAATCTTTATTTTGTTTTGTCTTTTTTTATCATATTCATATCGGATCGACAAAAATTTAGCAATCTAATAAAATATAAAATAAAATTTTCGCGGGCGAATATTTACTCTTTCAATATCTATTTCAGTTGTCGGGTTAATTCATGACCTCTCAGAATCAGAATAAAAAGAAATGAAGCGGTCTCTGGTTTGTTCCGCCATCCTACCCGATAAATCATTAGGATTCGTTTTCAGTAGAATCCTCTGCATTCACGGGTTCCGTCGTCCCCATCGCTTCTCGATTAATGCTTAGGTCTGAATTCTACAATGGAGCCCTAATAAAATTAAAATAAAATTTGTTAATTTGTTCTTGAGTCAACCTTCTCAGTCTTTATTGACTTAAGGCTCTTGATTTTTTCTTCGATGAACAGATATTTATCTAATTATTGATGAATCTCTATTGATGCTCTATTACATTGCTTTTTAGTAGATGCTTCATAGACCTTACATATTGGAATCATATAG